TTAAAAATAAGCTAATTTAAGCTTTTGGGCTCATACCTCAAATATAAAGGATTTCCTTTTTTTTAAAAATTAAATAGATAAAGTGCCTGATTAAAGGATTATTCTGATAGGATAAATTAAGTAGAAATCTACCTTTATTATATTTTATAGAGTTAAACTATACCTAATAATATCAAAAACTATTGTGCATCCTACACTAAAATATAATTTTTTAATAAAGAATTGATAATTCTTTTAAATTTATTTATAATTATTTTAAATTTATTTATTAAATAACTCTAATAAAATATTTTTTACTTTTATTCTTTTTTTTAGAACATTAATTGCAATCTCATCAAATTCTTGATTTGGTTGTTGAATCGGCTTAGAAATTAATTTATTAAGATTTATCCCCCTTATTTCTTCTCCATTTAATTTACTAGCCTCTGAAGCTTCTTTAAAATATTTTTTAACTCAATCTATTGCCTCAATTAATTTTTTATTCGTAATTTTACTGAAAATAACTTTCTTAAAAAATTTTTTAATAGATAATTTTATGTCAATTATAATTAATTCTTCAATATTAATAAAAATAGGATCAGCCCCCTTCCATTTCTGATTCCCTAATATTATCGAAGGGTTATCATGATTTAATAATTTTATTTTAATAACTTGACAAAAAATTACCCCCATAATTTTATTATCATATTATTTCAATAAAAACTTCCTTTACCTAATAATTATTTTTAATATTATTATTGGAGCTATTGGAGGATTAAATCAAACTTCCCTTCGTAAATTAATAGCATTCTCCTCAATTAATAATTTAGGATGAATAATTTTTACTATTATAATTAGTGAAAATTTATGAATTTTTTATTTTTTAATATATTCTTTTTTAATCAGTATTATATGCTTTTTTTTTTTTAATTTAAATATATTTTTTATTAATCAATTATTTATTAATAATATCCCCCCATTAATCAAAATCAATTTATTAATTAATTTTTTTTCATTAGGAGGCCTCCCCCCATTTTTAGGATTTTTACCTAAATGAATTACAATTAATTTTTTAATAAATAACAAACTTTATTTATTAACCTTTTTATTTATTATAATAAGATTAATTATTATTTTTTTTTATATTCGAATTACATATTCATGTTTAATATTTAATTATTTTAAAATAAAATGATTAAAAATTAGTTTAAAAAATAATTCTTTATGATTAATAAATTTTTTTTCTATAATTTCAATTAGAGGAATAATTCTTAGAACCTTTTTATTTTTATAAAATATATAAAGGTTTTAAGTTAAATTAAACTAATAGTCTTCAAAATTATTTATAAAGTAAATCTCTTTAAGCCTTAGTATTTATTTACACCTTAAAATTTGCAATTTTATATCATTATTGACTATAAAGACTATTAATAAATAATAAAAGAAGACTTCTTCGTAAATAAATTTACAATTTATCGCTTATTAACCTCAGCCATTTTATTTATTAGCGAAAATGACTTTATTCTACAAATCATAAAGATATTGGAACTCTATATTTTATTTTTGGAATTTGAGCAGGAATAGTAGGAACTTCTTTAAGACTTCTAATTCGAGCAGAATTAGGAACCCCTGGGTCTTTAATTGGAGATGATCAAATTTATAATACTATTGTAACAGCTCATGCTTTTATTATAATTTTTTTTATAGTTATACCTATTATAATTGGAGGATTTGGAAATTGATTAGTACCATTAATATTAGGAGCTCCAGATATAGCTTTCCCCCGAATAAATAATATAAGTTTTTGATTATTACCTCCTTCTTTAACTTTTTTAATTTCAAGAAGAATTGTAGAAAATGGAGCTGGAACTGGATGAACAGTTTATCCCCCTCTTTCATCAAATATTGCCCATGGAGGTTCATCAGTTGATCTTGCTATTTTTTCATTACATCTTGCAGGTATTTCATCAATTTTAGGAGCTATTAATTTTATTACTACAATTATTAATATACGAATAAATAATTTATCTTTTGATCAAATACCTCTATTTGTTTGAGCAGTTGGAATTACAGCCTTTTTACTACTTTTATCTTTACCAGTATTAGCTGGAGCTATTACTATATTACTAACAGATCGAAATTTAAATACTTCTTTCTTTGACCCTGCTGGAGGAGGAGATCCTATTTTATATCAACATTTATTTTGATTTTTTGGTCATCCTGAAGTTTATATTTTAATTTTACCCGGATTTGGAATAATTTCACATATTATTTCTCAAGAAAGTGGAAAAAAGGAAACTTTTGGATGTTTAGGAATAATTTATGCTATAATAGCAATTGGATTATTAGGATTTATTGTTTGAGCTCATCATATATTTACTGTAGGAATAGATATTGATACACGAGCTTATTTTACTTCAGCTACTATAATTATTGCAGTTCCAACTGGAATTAAAATTTTTAGTTGATTAGCTACTCTTCATGGAACTCAAATTAATTATAGACCTTCAATTCTATGAAGATTAGGATTTGTTTTTTTATTTACCGTAGGAGGATTAACAGGAGTTATTTTAGCTAATTCTTCAATTGATATTACACTTCATGATACTTATTATGTTGTTGCTCATTTTCATTATGTTCTTTCTATAGGAGCTGTATTTGCTATTATAGGAGGATTTATTCATTGATACCCGCTATTTACTGGATTATCTCTTAATCCTTTTCTTTTAAAAATTCAATTTTTTATTATATTTATTGGAGTTAATTTAACTTTTTTCCCACAACATTTTTTAGGATTAGCTGGAATACCTCGACGTTACTCAGACTATCCCGATTCTTATCTTTCATGAAATTTAATTTCTTCTTTAGGTTCTTATATTTCATTATTAGCTGTAATACTAATATTAATTATTATTTGAGAATCAATAATTTATCAACGAATTGCTTTATTTTCTTTAAATATACCTTCTTCTATTGAATGATACCAAAACTTACCTCCTGCTGAACATTCATATAATGAACTCCCTATTTTAAGTAATTTCTAATATGGCAGATTATATGTAATGGATTTAAACCCCATATATAAAGGTTTATCCTTTTTTTAGAAATGGCAACATGATCAAATTTAAATTTACAAAATGGGGCATCTCCTCTAATAGAACAAATTATTTTTTTCCATGACCATACATTAATTATTTTAATTATAATTACTATTTTAGTAGGTTATTTAATAATTAGTTTATTTTTTAATAAATATATTAATCGATTTCTTCTTGAAGGCCAAATAATTGAATTAATTTGAACTATCTTACCGGCTATTACTTTAATCTTTATTGCTCTTCCTTCTTTACGACTATTATATCTTTTAGATGAACTTAATAATCCATTGATTACATTAAAATCCATTGGACACCAATGATATTGAAGTTATGAATATTCAGATTTTCATAATATTGAATTTGATTCTTATATAACCCCTATAAATGAAATATCTTTAAATAATTTTCGATTACTAGATGTTGATAATCGAATTGTTCTACCTATAAATAATCAAATTCGTATTTTAGTAACAGCATCAGATGTCATCCATTCATGAACTATTCCTTCATTAGGAATTAAAGTAGATGCTAACCCAGGACGTTTAAACCAAACAAATTTTTTTATTAATCGACCTGGAATTTTTTATGGACAATGTTCAGAAATTTGTGGAGCTAATCATAGTTTTATACCTATTGTAATTGAAAGAATTTCAATTAAAAATTTTATTAATTGAATTAATAATTATTCTTCATTAGATGACTGAAAGCAAGTATTGGTCTCTTAAACCATTTTATAGTAAATTAGCAATTACTTCTAATGAAATTTAATAAATTTTTAAAGAATTAGTTAAATAAATAACATAAATATGTCAAATTTAAATTATTATAATTAAATAATATTCTTTTATTCCTCAAATAATACCTATTAATTGAATATTCTCATTTATTTTTTTTATTATTATTTTTTTAATATTTAATATTATAAATTATTATATTTTTAATTTTAATATTAATAAATCATCAAATAATAAATTAATCAATAATAAAATTAAAAATTTATCTTGAAAATGATAAGTAATTTATTCTCAATTTTTGATCCTTCTACTAATATTCTTAATTTATCTATTAATTGATTAAGAACTTTTTTAGGTTTACTATTATTACCTTATTCATATTGATTTATTCCTAATCGACATTTTTTTATTTGAAAATTTATCTTAATAAAACTTCATAATGAATTTAAAACTCTTTTAAAAAATAATTATTTTCAAGGATCAACTTTTATTTTTATTTCTTTATTTTCCTTTGTTTTATTTAATAATTTTTTAGGATTATTCCCTTATATCTTTACCAGTACTAGTCACTTATCTCTTTCTCTTTCTCTTTCTTTACCTTTATGATTAAGATTTATATTATATGGTTGAATCAATAATTATCAACATATATTTATTCATATAATTCCCCAAGGAACTCCTTCAATTCTTATACCTTTTATAGTTTTAATTGAAACTATTAGAAATATCATTCGTCCTGGAACTTTAGCAGTTCGTTTAACAGCTAATATAATTGCAGGTCATCTTTTAATAACTTTATTAAGAAATATAGGTTCTATTATTCCCTCATATTTAATTATATTTTTAATTTTCATTCAAATTCTTCTATTAATTTTAGAATCTGCTGTTGCAGTTATTCAATCTTACGTTATTGCAATTTTAAGAACACTTTATTCTAGAGAAGTAAATTAATGAAAAATTTATATAGACACCCATATCATTTAGTAGATTATAGACCTTGACCATTAACAGGAGCTATTGGAGTAATAACTTTAGTAACAGGATTAGTAAAATGATTTCATAATTTCAATATTAATTTACTAATTATTGGCTATATTATTACAATCTTAACTATATACCAATGATGACGAGATATTAGACGAGAAGGAACTTACCAAGGTAAACATACAATTTTAGTAACTAAAGGTCTTCGCTGAGGTATAATTTTATTTATTGTTTCAGAAATTTTTTTTTTTTTATCTTTTTTTTGAGCTTTTTTTCATAGAAGTTTTTCTCCTAATATTGAGATTGGAGCAATATGACCTCCCTTAAGAATTATTCCATTTAATCCCTTTCATATTCCTTTACTTAATACAATTATTTTAATTAGATCAGGAGTTACAGTTACATGAGCTCATCATGCATTAATAGAAAATAACTTAACTCAAGCAAACCAAAGTCTTTTTATCACTATTATTTTAGGAATTTATTTTACAATTTTACAAGCCTATGAATATTTAGAAGCTCCTTTCTCAATTGCAGACAGTATTTATGGATCTACCTTTTTTATAGCAACAGGATTTCATGGTCTTCATGTAATTATTGGAACTTTATTTTTAATAATTTGTTTAATTCGTCATCTACTTAATCACTTTTCAAGTAATCATCATTTTGGATTTGAAGCTGCTGCTTGATATTGACACTTTGTAGATGTAGTTTGATTATTCCTTTATATCTCTATTTATTGATGAGGTAATTAATTATTTATATAATATATTTAGTATATTTGATTTCCAATCAAAAAGTTTAATTTAATTTTAATATAAATAATTATTTTAATAATATCAATTATAATTTTAATTATTTTAATCGCAAATATTATAATATTTTTTTCAATTATTCTTTCTAAAAAATCTTTTATAGATCGAGAAAAATGTTCCCCATTTGAATGTGGATTCGACCCTAAATCCTCTGCTCGAATTCCTTTTTCTTTACATTTTTTTTTAATTACAATTATTTTTCTAATTTTTGACGTTGAAATTGCATTAATTTTTCCAATTATTTATTTATTTAAAAGAGTAAATTTCTTTATTTGGATAAAAACAAGATTTTTTTTTATTTTATTATTATTATTAGGAGTTTATCATGAATGAAATCAAAATATACTAACTTGAACAAATTAGGGTTATAATTTAATTAAAATATTTGATTTGCATTCAAAAAATATTGAAATTTCAATTTACCTTAAATAAGAAGCAAAATGCATTTAATTTCGACTTAAAAAATAGAGTATTAAAATACTCCTTATTTATTAATTGAAACCAAAAAGAGGTATATCACTGTTAATGATAAAATTGAATAAATATTCCAATTAAAGTGAAATATAAAGTTTAAAATTAAGCTGCTAACTTAATTTTTAGTGGTTAAATTCCATTAATATTTCTTATTTATATAGTTTATTAAAACATTACATTTTCATTGTAAAAATAAAATATAAAATTTTTATAAATAATTATTTATTTAAAAATTAAATTAATTTCCTTAATATCTTCAATATTATACTCTAATTATATAAGCTATTTAAATAAATTAATAATAAAATTATTATAATAATAAATATTCATAAAATAAATCTAAATAAATAAATTTTTAAATTATTTATTTGAAAAATATTATAAAAAACAGAATAATTTTTTATAATATTTACTATTCCTTGACCTCTATATATTTCTCTTCAACCTAAATCAATATTTTTTATTAAATTTTGACCTAAATTTAAAAAATAAAATGTAATCCCATAAGTAGATAAACTTGGTATAAATCATATTAAACAAAGAAAATTTCTTAATTTATAAGTTAATAAAAACTTATTTATTCTATAAATATTTATATTTCTAATCAAATAACCAAATAAAGCTCCTATTAATCTCACATAAATTACTATTATTTTTATATGAAATGGTAAATAAATTAAATAAGGATAAGAAAAAATTATTCATCTTAAAAATCTTCCTCTTACTACTCTTATAAATAATAAAACTATTATTCTTTTTAATATAATAAAATCCTCATCATATAAATTATAAACTACTATTAAATTAAAATCTATAATTATAGTATATATAATTAAACGAAAAGTATAAAATATAGTTAACCCAGTTGAAATATAATAAAAAAAAAAGACTAAAAAATTTAAATTTCTAAATCTTACTATCTCTAAAATTAAATCCTTTGAATAAAACCCAGCTAAAAAAGGAATCCCACATAAAGCTATATTAGAAATATTTAAACATAAAGAAGTTATTGGAATAAATAATCTAATCCACCCTATATAACGAATATCTTGAATATCATTTATTATATGAATTACTACTCCAGCACATATAAATAATATTGCCTTAAATATAGCATGTGTTAACAAATGAAAAAAAGCTAAATCTGGAAATCCTATTCTTAAAATTCTTATTATCAACCCCAATTGACTTAAAGTTGATAAAGCAATAATTTTTTTTAAATCAAATTCATAATTAGCAGAAATACCCGCTATGAATATAGTTAAAATAGATAATAATAATAAAATTTTAAAAAAAAATATATTAACTAATAATAAATTAAATCGAATCAATAAATAAACCCCAGCAGTTACTAAAGTAGATGAATGAACTAAAGCAGATACAGGAGTAGGAGCCGCTATAGCTGCTGGTAATCAAGAACTAAACGGAATCTGAGCTCTTTTAGTTATAGCAGCTAAAATAATTATAATTCCAATAATTTCTATTATATAATCATTTTTTATAAATTCTAAATAAAAAATATAATTTCATCTTCCATAATTTAATATTCAAGAAATTACTATCAAAATAAATACATCCCCAATACGATTTGTTAAAGCTGTTAATATCCCAGCATTATATGACTTTAAATTTTGATAATAAATTACTAAACAATAAGAAACCAACCCTAATCCATCTCAACCTAATAAAATTCTAATTATATTAGGACTAATAATTAATAAAATTATTGAAAAAACAAATAATAATACTAAAATAATAAACCGATCTAAATTTAATTCTGATTGTATATAACTCTTTCTATAATAAATAACAACAGAAGAAATTAAACAAACAAATATTATAAATAATAAAGACATTCAATCTAATAAAATTGATATAACTACACTTACTGAATTTAAAGAAATAATTTCCCATTCAAAAAAATAAACTATATCATTTCTAATAAAAATAATTATCAAAATAAAATTTAATATTCTAATTAAAAATAAAAAAATAAAAGAAATAAAACAAATTGAATAGTTTTTGAAAAAAATAATTTAAAATGAATATTATCATATTTTTGACCCCACAAATCAATATTTTTATTAAATTATTTAAATAATTATTTATTCCTAAAATCAAATTATTGAATAATCTACCTTTAAAATTATTATATTTAAAGGTATTCAATGTAAAAATAATATTATATATTCCCGAGAAACTCCTATATAAAATCTATATAATCCCTGATAAAATTTTCCATGTTGAGTAAAAGAAAATAAATATAATCTATAACCAGCTCTAAAAAAAGAAATTAAAACTAATAAAATTATTGAAAAATAAGATCAACTTATTAAAGAATTAATTAAACTAATTTCTCCTATTAAATTTAAAGAAGGAGGGGCTGCTATATTAGAAGATAATAATAAAAATCATCATAATCTTATTGAAGGTATAAAATTTATTAAACCTTTATTAATATATATTCTTCGTCTATGTAAACGCTCATAACTAATATTTGCTAAACAAAATATTCCAGAAGAACATAAACCATGTCCAATTATTAAAATATAAGAACCATTAAATCCTCAATAATTTATAACTATAATCCCCCCAATTACAATACTTATATGAGCTACAGATGAATAGGCAATTAAAGATTTAATATCAACTTGACAAAAACATTTTAATCTAATATAAAACCCTCCTAATAAACTAATTCTTAATCAAATATAATTTAATTTTAAATTAATTTTTTGTAAAAAAATTAATACTCGTATTAACCCATAACCTCCTAATTTTAATATAATTCCAGCTAAAATTATTGAACCTGAAACCGGAGCTTCTACATGGGCCTTTGGTAATCATAAATGAACAAAATATATAGGTATTTTTACTAAAAAAGCAATTACTATTCTTATATACAACAAATAATAATTTAAATTATAAAATTTTAAAAAATAAATTATAAACCCATTCATATAATTAAAAATATAAAAAATTCCTAAAAATAAAGGTAAAGAAGCAAATAATGTATAAAATATTAAATATAACCCTGCTTGAATACGTTCAGGTTGATAACCTCAACCAATAATTAATAATAAAGTAGGAATTAATCTTCCTTCAAAAAATAAATAAAATATGAATAAATTTATAACTCTAAAAGTTAAATATAATATAATTAATAAAAAAATAACATTTATTAAAAAAAATTTATAATAAAAATTTATTTTTAATAAATTTTCTCTTGATATAATTATTAAACCACAAATCCATATTCTTAATAAAATTAAACCAAATGATATTAAATCACATGAAAAAAAATATCTTAAATTTCTAAAAAATATTAAATTTAAACTTATATTCATAAATAAATAAGTAATAAAAAAAATTCTTATTTGTACCGTTCAAAAAATATTTTTTTTTAAACATAAAGGTATTATAAATATTAATATTAATAAAAATTTTATCATTTTTTATAATAAATTATATCTTTGAAAATAATCATTCCCATGAGTTCGAATTATTGAAACTAAAATTGATAAACCTAAAGCACCTTCACAAACTGTAAATACTAAAAATACCATTAATATATATATATCATATTCAATAAATCTTAAAAATAATAATAAAATAAAAAAAATTCTTAAAACAATAAATTCCAAACTTAACAAAACAATTAATAAATGTTTATTTTTTGAAACAAAAATTAAATTACCAATAACAAATATAATAAAAATAACCATTAAATTATATAAAATTATCATTTTATGTTTTTATAGTTTAATAAAAACATTGGTCTTGTAAATCAAAATTAAGAATTTTTCTTTAAAAACTTCAAAGAAAGAATTTATTCCTATCTATAATCTCCAAAATTATTATTTTTATTAAACTATTCTTTGAAATAACAAAAATTTTTATCTCTAGAATTATAATATTTATTTCCTTTTTAATATATTCATTAAATCACCCTCTATCTATAGGATTAATAATTTTAATCCAAACTCTATTAACTTGTATTTTATCTGGAATAATAATTAAAACTTATTGATTTTCTTACATTTTATTTTTAACATTTTTAGGAGGATTATTAGTTTTATTTATTTATGTTTCTAGAATTGCTTCAAATGAACTTTTTTCCTTTAACTTAACTATAAAATTATTATTTTTATTATTTATTTTTTTTTTACTTACAATTATTTTTTTATTTCATAATAATTTAAAATGAATAAATTTAAATATTAATAATTCAGAAATATTTAACTTTTCTAATATAATTATATTTTTTAATGAAAATAAAATTAATTTAAATAAATTATACAATAATCAAACATCAATATTAACATATTTATTAATTATTTATTTATTTATTACTTTAATTGCTATAGTAAAAATTACTAATATTTTTTATGGACCTTTACGATCTAATTTTAAAAATTAATAATGATAAATAACTTTAAAACTATGCGAAAAACTCATCCAATTATTAAAATTATTAATGGATCCTTAATTGATTTACCTACACCATCTAACATTTCATCATGATGAAATTTTGGATCTTTATTAGCTTTATGTTTAATTACTCAAATCCTTACAGGACTTTTTTTAACTATATATTATACAGCTAATATTGAATTAGCATTTTTTAGAGTAAATTACATTTGCCGAAATGTAAATTATGGTTGACTAATTCGTACTCTTCATGCCAATGGAGCATCTTTTTTTTTTATTTGTGTTTATTTACATATTGGTCGAGGTATTTATTATGAATCATTTAATTTAAAATATACTTGATTTGTAGGAATTATTATTTTATTTATATTAATAGCAACTGCATTTATAGGTTATGTTCTACCTTGAGGACAAATATCATTTTGAGGAGCTACAGTTATTACTAATCTCCTTTCAGCAATCCCATATTTAGGAACTATATTAGTTAATTGAATTTGAGGGGGATTTGCTGTTGATAATGCTACTTTAACTCGATTCTATACATTTCATTTTCTTCTACCCTTTATTATTTTAATATTAACCATAATTCATCTTTTATTCCTTCATCAAACTGGATCTAATAATCCTTTAGGATTAAATAGAAATATTGATAAAATTCCCTTCCATCCTTATTTTACATATAAAGATTTAATTGGATTTATTATTATAATTATATTTTTATCCTTATTAACTCTTATTAATCCCTATTTATTAGGAGATCCCGATAATTTTATCCCAGCTAATCCCCTAGTTACCCCTATCCATATTCAACCAGAATGATATTTTCTATTTGCTTATGCTATTCTTCGATCAATTCCTAATAAATTAGGAGGAGTAATTGCTCTAGTTATATCAATTTTAATTTTAATTATTCTTCCAATAACATTTTTAAAAAAAATACAAGGTATTCAATTTTACCCAATTAACCAAATTATATTTTGAATTTTTATTATAATAATTATACTATTAACTTGAATTGGAGCTCGACCTGTTGAAGATCCTTATATTATTACAGGACAAATTCTTACAATTTTTTATTTTCTATATTTTATTTTAACCCCATTAATTAGTATTTACTGAGATAAACTATTATTTTTTAAATAAATTATATAATTTAATATTTTAATTAATTAATAAGCTTTATAAAGCATTTGTTTTGAAAACTTAAGAAAGAATATTATACTATTCTATTAATTTATACTAAAAATAATTCAATTTATATTAAAAAAATTTTAGCCCTAAAAATAATAATAAAAAATTTAAAGAAACAGGTAGATACCCCCTTCAAGCTAAATACATTAATTTATCATATCGATAACGAGGTAAAGTACCCCGAACCCAAATAAATAAAAAAGAAACTAAAGATAACTTTAAATAAAATAATAAATTTAATTCATAACCACCTAAATAAACTAATACAAATAAAAAACTTATAAATAAAATTCTTGAGTATTCAGCTAAAAAAATTAATGCAAATCCTCCTCTTCTATATTCTACATTAAACCCTGACACTAATTCTCTTTCACCTTCAGCAAAATCAAAAGGAGTACGATTTGTTTCAGCTATTATTGAAGATACTCAACATAAAGATAAAGGAAATATAATAAAAACAAATCAAATTAATTTTTGATAATTAAAAAATATTAAAAAATTAAAATCTATAATTATTAATAGTCTAGATATAAAAATTAATGCTAATCTTACTTCATAAGAAATTGTTTGAGCTACTGCTCGCAATCCCCCTAATAAAGCATAATTTGAATTTGAAGATCAACCTGCAATTATTACAGTATATACCCCCAAACTAATACTACAAAAAAAAAATAATACCCCCAAATTAAATCTAATTAAATTAAAATAATAGGGAATTAATATCCAAATAAATAACGATATTATAAAACTAACTACAGGAGAAAAATAATAACAAAAATAATTAGAATAATTTGGATAAGTTTGCTCCTTTGTAAATAATTTAATAGCATCAGAAAAAGGTTGTAAAATTCCAATCATACCTAATTTATTAGGTCCTTTTCGAATTTGAATATAACCTAATACTTTCCGTTCTAATAAAGTTAAAAAAGCAACCCCCACTAATACCCCTAAAATTAAAACTACTAAACCAATAAAAATTAAATATAAATCCCCCATAAACATTTACTATCTATATAAATTTTTATTATATATTTATGACTTCTAAAACCATTACATTTTTTCTGCCAAAATAGTTATTATATTTAAATTAAATTCTATACTAAATTATATTTAAATTATTTAATTAATAATATTCTTTAAATATTAATTTAATTATAATATTCAATCCTTTCGTACTAAAATATTAAATTTTTAAAAGATAGAAACCAACCTGGCTTACACCGGTTTGAACTCAGATCATGTAAGATTTTAATGATCGAACAGATCAAAAATTTTAAACTTTTGCATTTAAATTTTATCTTAATCCAACATCGAGGTCGCAAACTTTTTTTCTTATAAGAACTAAAAAAAAAAATTACGCTGTTATCCCTAAGGTAATTTTTTCTTTTAATCAATAAAATTGGATCATTATATCACTTATTTATGGTTATTATTAAAAAAAGTTCATTTTATTTTTTTATCACCCCAATAAAATATTAAATAAAATTTATAAATAAATAATTTTATAAATAATTTAAATTTAATTTAATATTAAACTCTATAGGGTCTTCTCGTCTTTTTAATCTATTTTAACTTTTTAATTAAAAAATTAACTTCAACTAATTATTTTTAAGACAGTCTATATTTCATCCAATCCTTCATACAAGTCACTAATTAAGAGACTAATGATTATGCTACCTTTGTACAGTCAAAATACTGCAGCCCTTCAATATTTTATCAGTGGGCAGATTAGACTTTAAATTATTTTCAAAAAGACATGTTTTTGATAAACAAGTGAATATAAATTTTTGCCGAATTCCTTAAAAATACTTTACAAATTTAAATAAACCTTCTTATTTTTAATTATTTTACTAATTTTATCATAATTTCTTTATATCCCCCATTAATATAAATTTTTTTATAAAAATTTAAATGAATTAAAATTAAATTTTATTTAAATTTAAAATTATTTATAATAAAATAAAATTTATTAACAATATAAATTATAAAATTTTTAATAAACTTAATATTCATTATAAAATTTTAATTTAAAGCTTATCCCTTAAATTATTTAATTAAATTAAAAATTAAAATAAATATTTATTTTAATTTTTAATTTAATTAAAAATTAAATTTTTTTCTAAAAAAACTAGATATATTTAAAAACGATTAACATTTCATTTCTAACTAATTATTAAAAATATTTTTGCTACAATAACTTTTTTAATTAATTAGCTCTTTTAAATTCGAGAAATTTAAAAATTTAAAAATTTTTTAATAAACTCTGATACACAAGATACAACAAATTAAATTTACTTTTTTAAGAATTTTTTTTCAATTATTTAAAAATTCTTTCACAATACTAATTTACTATAAATATAAAAATTTTTTCTATTAAAAATACTTTAACCCCCATTAAATATTTTTATTTTAAAATTTTTTTTATTATTATTTTACTTTATTAATTTTTCCCCCTCAAATTAATTAATTATTATTAATATTCTTTCAATGTAAATGAAATACTTAATTCAAGCTCTAATTTGTTCTTTCTAGAAACACTTTCCAGTACCTCTACTTTGTTACGACTTATTCCAATTTATATATGAAAGCGACGGGCAATATGTACATATTTTAATTATTAATCATTTTAATAATTTAAATAAAATTACATTCAAATCCACTTTCAATTGAATATTTCAATTCAAAATTCATTAATAAATAAATTTATTGTAATCCATTATATTCTTAATTATAATCTGCATCTTGATCTGATTTAATTTTTATTTAAAATTTTTAAATATTATTTTTATTAAAAAATATTTTTATAACAACGATATACAAAATAATAAATTAAGTAAATTTATTCGTGGATTATCAATTAATAAACAGATTCCTCTGAATGAACTAAAATACCGCCAATTTATTTAAGTTTCAATAAATTATTTACTATTTTAGTATTATTTATTTAATTTTTTAATAATAGGGTATCTAATCCTAGTTTTTTTTAAAATTTATTAAATCATAAATTTAATTATAATTTTATATTAAATTAAAATTTCACTTAATAATTTAAATTTTAAATTATTTTTGTATTTATTAATTAATTACTAAAAAAATTTAATTTAATTTTTGTATAACCGCAACTGCTGGCACAAAATTAGTTATTAATTTTTACATTACTAAATCTTAATTTCTTAAATTTTTAATATTAATTACTACCATTAATATTTAATTATTATTAAAATAATTAAAATTTCCCACTAAAATTTATATGTAAAATAAGTGTATAATAAAATTTTATAAACCATAAGAAATTTATTTATACGTAAATTTTTTCGCATAGATTTTTTTTTTTTTTTTTTTATAATAAAATATTTAACGTACATTAATAAATTTTTAATAATTTCTCTTTTTTTTTCTTTATAATATTCGTTTTAAATAAAAAATGGCTATATAAAATTTTATAATTTGAATCAAATTACTAAAAATTAATATAATTAATATTAATTTTTTCAATAATTTATTATATTATATATATATATATACGTATAAATATTTAATATAAAATTAATTAAATTAAATTAAATTTTTCTAAAAACCCCAATCTTAGGCCGTAGATAATAATTTTTCATATAAATAAAAAAAAATAAATA